AATCTGTTAGAATACCAATTGGATAAATCTTATCAGTTTGGTTAATTCAATCAATCTGTTAGAATACCAATTGGATAAATCTTATCAGTTTGGTTAAATCAATCAATCTGTTAAAATACCAATTGGATAAATCTTATTAGTTTGGTTAGTTCAATTAATCTGTTAAAATACCAATTGGATAAATCTTATCAGTTTGGTTAATTCAATTAATCTGTTAAAATACCAATTGGATAAATCTTATTAGTTTGGTTAGTTCAATTAATCTGTTAAAATACTTAATATGCATGGGGAACTACATTATTACGTATTTTAATAAATATAAAAATTTATGTTTTAGGAGCACAAGTTTATGACCCCTACATAATATACTTAATACCAATTGGATAAATCTTATCAGTTTGGTTAATTCAATCAATCTGTTAGAATACCAATTGGATAAATCTTATCAGTTTGGTTAAATCTTATCAGTTTGGTTAATTCAATCAATCTGTTAGAATACCAATTGGATAAATCTTATCAGTTTGGTTAATTCAATTAATATATAAAATTGAGTAGGAGATATATATTAGTGTGCCTATGTTTTTAAAATTATACTATAAGATTCTTTTCTATGAAAGGAAAATATATTATATATCAGGGGAAGTTATATTTTATATTTATCTGTGTATATAGGGGGGGCCGGAGGCCGTCTGTTCTGGGGGATAATACTATATGGAACTATTTGATCTGTTGGAGTGTATTATATATGCTATAACTAAGGTTAGAATATTCATAAGTCATAGATACATATAATAAATTATATCTAATAAATAGATATAATAGTTAGATATTTGTAGCGAACTCGAAATGTGAGCTAGGAATAGTATAACTATTAGTAATCTACATATGGAACCGAAGTTACATATGCAACATATAGATATAGAGTATCTGATCTAGTCCAGAGGAACTATGGACCGGGGTTATACCGAGCTTGCGAGGGAGGAATTCCAAACTGTTCCTAATTGAATATTTTGGATGAATATCTTAAATTTGACTCTAGTTTATTAAGATTATTATTGGGTAGATTTAATATGTAAATTTATGTGTGTTATAAGGGAATCTTTAAATAAGATACTAATATTATTTTATACGCAGTTTATATTTTTATTTAATTTAGTAATTTAAGATATAGTTAATTCATAATATTTAACTAGCAAAGGTTGTGCCAGCAGCTGCGGTTACACAATCTAGTTAAAATAATCTTTATTGGAATTTTATTTATTAGACATAATTTAATTGACTTTAATTTTATAATTTTTAAGTGAAATTTAAATTTTAATTATTAAGTTTGGTTTAATTCAGGAATATAATACACTCCAACAGATAGACTAGGATTAGATACCCTATTATTAAGAGTATAAATTTTAATTCCTAGTATTATAAGCTATGATCTTTAAATTGAAAGAGTTTGACGGTAATATTTAATCATATTAGAGGAACCTGTTCTGTAATTGATAATCCACGATAAATTTTACCCTTAAAATTATTGTTTGTATACCTCTGTTTGATGAATGTTTTATTAGAATATTTTCTTTAATTTTTATTGGAAATTATATCAGGTCAAGGTGCAGCTTTTAAGGGTCAGAAATGGGTTACATTTAATTTTTATTATTGGATTATAACTTGTATTAGTTATATAAAATTGGATTTAATTGTAATGGGTAATATATTTTATTCATGATACATGTCCTTTATTAAGTACACATCGCCCGTCGCTCTCATTATAAGATGGGATAAGTCGTAACAAAGTAGTCCTACCGGAAGGTGGGGCTGGATATATACAAATTATAATCTAGGATTAACTTTTATTTACATTAAAAGTTTACTTGTGCGATTCAAGTTAATTTGATTTAGAATTTATTTAATTTATTTATTAGATATAATTTATTATATAGAAATATCTTACTTTTTAGTATTTTTAAATGAATTAATTAGATTTATTTATAGTTTATTTAACTGTGAAGGTTAATAATTGATTAGGAAAAAAGTAGAATTTAATTTTTGTACCTTTTGTATCAGGGTTTATTAATATAATTTATTTATGAATAATTATCCCGAAAGTAAAAGATATACTTATAATTGTAAATTTATGTTTTATAATAATTAAAAAATTATAAGTAGATGTCATATGCTATTCATTTTTATTATATCTGGTTTTTTAATAATTGAATTTAATTCAGGAATATAATACACTCCAACAGATCAGTTTATTTCTTTTGTTAATTATATTCTAAGATTATTGGGGATTAGCTCATTAATTTTTCTATAACTTTATTATATGTATCTATGACTTATGTAGGATTAGAAATTTTCTTCATTTATTTTGTTATAATTATTGTTTTATTATAATTTATTTAATATGAGTTTAGATTATTATTAAAGATTATTATTTAATTTACAATTAATAGTTATAATGATAAAATTAGTAGATTTTGAATATTAATATATAGTAACTCGGCAAATTTGTTCTTCACCTGTTTAACAAAAACATGTCTTGGTGATTTAATTATACTAAGTCTGGCCTGCTCAATGATTTTTTTAAATAGCCGCAGTATATTGACTGTGCAAAGGTAGCATAATCATTTGTCTTTTAATTGAAGGCTTGTATGAATGGTTGGATGAGGGAACGACTTTCTTTATATTAGAAATTGAATTTAATTTTTTAGTTAAAAAGCTTAAATTTATAAGTGGGACGAGAAGACCCTATAGAATTTTATTTTATTGTAATAATTACTATTTTAGGGTTTAATTATTAAATGTTGCAATAAAATTTTGTTGGGGTGATGGTGAGATTTTTATAACTCTCATAATTTATATTGTTACTAATTAGTATTTTTAAGATCCTATTTTATGGATAATTAGTTTAAATTACCTTAGGGATAACAGCGTTATTTTTTCTGAGAGTTCTTATCGATGAAGGAGTTTGCGACCTCGATGTTGGATTAAAATTAGAATTAGGTGTAGCAGCTTAATTTCTAGGTCTGTTCGACCTTTAAATTTTTACATGATCTGAGTTCAGACCGGCGTGAGCCAGGTCGGTTTCTATCTTCTTATTATTATTGTAGATTAGTACGAAAGGACCATTTACATCAAATATTTTGTTTATATTATTGAATAATTTTAACTATTTTGGCAGATTAGTGCAGTAAATTTAGAATTTATTTAAGTAATTAAATATTACAAATAGTATTGTTTATTTTATTTTATTTATTAACAATTATCTGTGTTTTAGTTTGTGTTTCTTTTGTAACTTTATTGGAACGCAGGGTTTTAGGGTATATTCAACTTCGTAAGGGCCCTAATAAATTAGGGTTTGTTGGTCTTTTACAGCCTTTTTCTGATGGTATTAAATTATTTTTTAAGGAACAAACCTTCCCTTATAAATCTAATTATATAATTTATTATATTTCTCCTATTTTTTTATTGGGTTTATCTTTTATTTTATGGGTACTCTATCCAATTATATCTAATGTTTATAATTTTAATTATGGTATTTTATTCTTTATAGCTTGTACTGGTATAGGGGTATATGGTGTTATATTGTCTGGTTGATCTTCTAATTCTAATTATGCTCTTTTAGGTAGTTTACGTTCGGTTGCTCAAGTTATTTCTTATGAAGTTAGTATAATTTTTATTATGTTATGTGTAATTGTGTTTGTTTTCAGATATAATTTAATTGATTTTATATATTATCAGTTATCAGTTTGGTTTATTTTTATAAATATTCCATTATTTTTTTGTTGATTATCTTCTTGTTTAGCTGAGACAAATCGGGCTCCCTTTGATTTTGCTGAAGGTGAGAGAGAATTAGTTAGTGGATTTAATGTTGAGTATAGAAGAGGGGGATTTGCTTTTATTTTTTTGGCTGAATATATGAATATTATTTTTATAGGGTTAATAACTAGTATTTTATTTTTGGGGTGTGATTTGGGATCTTTCCTATTTTATTTTAAAATTATACTTATTGTCTTTTGATTTATTTGAGTTCGAGGGGTTTTACCTCGGTTTCGTTACGATAAATTAATATATTTGACTTGAAAGTTGTTTTTGCCTTTATCTTTAAATTTTTTTATGTTTTATTTAGGAATTCTTTTATTTTTTATTTACTGTTAATGTTATATTCACTAATTTAAGTAGAAAGCTAATGAAAGAATTTAACTTTCATATCATACTTTCAAAGTATATGTTTATCTAAAACTTATCAGCTTATAAGTATTATTCTAAGAGATTATCCCATATATTTATAATTATTGGATTAATAATGAAGTATGAAAAATATAAAATAGTTAATACCTGTCCTGTAAAAATGTAAGGTTCTTCTGCTGGTCGTGCTCCAATTCATGTTAATAAAATAATAATTGTTACTATTGCTCAGAATAATCTCTTTCTTAACGGATAAAAAGTGTTACCTTGGAATTTTCTTTTATTGATAAATGTGGGTAACATAATAATTAGAATTGATATAAGTATTGCTAGGACTCCTCCTAATTTATTAGGGATAGACCGTAAAATTGCATAGGCAAATAAGAAGTATCATTCTGGTTGAATGTGTACTGGGGTTACTAGCGGATTTGCCGGGATGAAATTTTCAGGATCTCCTAAAATTCGAGGTTCTAATAAAATTAGTAATGAAAATAAAAATAATGCAATAGTTGCTCCTATTAAATCTTTAATTGAGAAGTAGGGGTGAAATGGCGATTTATCATAATTAGAATTTAATCCCAGTGGATTATTTCTTCCAGTTTGGTGTAAAAATAGAAGATGAATAATTACTATAGCTGCTACTATGAAAGGTAATAAAAAGTGTAGTGTAAAGAATCGTGTTAGGGTTGCATTATCAACTGAAAACCCCCCTCATAATCATATTACCAAGGTTTTTCCTAAATAAGGGACTGCCGATAGAAGGTTAGTAATAACAGTTGCTCCTCAAAGGGACATTTGACCCCAGGGTAAAACATAACCTAAAAATGCTGTTCCTATAATTAATAGTAATAATACAACTCCAACAGATCAAGTTATCTTAAGTTTATAAGATCCATAATATAATCCTCGTCCAATATGTATATATAAGCAAATGAAGAAGAGTGATGCCCCATTGGCATGTGTATATCGTATAAGCCACCCATTGTTTACATCACGACAAATATGGACTACTCTACTAAAAGCAAGTTCAATATTAGCTGTATAGTGTATAGCTAAAAATAGCCCTCTAACAATTTGAATTATTAAACATATTCCAAGTAAGGATCCAAAATTTCATCATAGAGAGATTGAAGAGGGGGAGGGTAAATCAATTAATGAATTATTAATAATTTTAAATAAGGGGTGTGTTTTTCGTAAAGGTTTATTCATAAATAAATTATATTTTAATTCGAAGGGGTCCTTGATTTACTTTGGCAATATTAGATACTACGATTATGGTCATAAGCAAATAAATAATTATAATTAGTGTAATTTTTGCAGTTATTGTATTAAATATCTTAATTAGGCTAATAACATCTCTAGATTCATTGATAATGTATCTATGACTTATGAATATTCTAACCTTAGTTATAGCATATATAATACATGGAATAATAGTTCCATATAGTATTATCATTTTGATCGGTGACTTAAACTTTTCGTTGGAAGCTACTCTTGCCATATAAATAAATAATACCAGGGCTCCTCTTAATATAATAATTAGGATAATGTATGAAAAAAGAAATGAAGTTAATGTATATCCTGCTACTATTGCTACGATTAGTGCTTGGATAATTAATACTATCCCCATGCTTAAGGGATGACTTATGAATATTAGGGTGAAAGATAAAACTAATATAGCAGACAATAATATATTCAATTCAGTGAATAGTTTATTTAAAACATTAATTTTGGAGATTAAAGATAGGCATATTTGCTTTTTACTGAAGTTTTAAAGGTTACCCTAACTATGATTTACAAGATCATTATTTTATTTTTAAACTATTAAAACTTATTTTATTGGATTATGTTATTTTATTCAGTATGCTGAGAGGCATTATTGTTTTTTGTTCTACCCGTAAGCATTTAATACTTTCTTTACTAAGATTAGAATATATAGTTTTATGTTTATTTTTATTTTTATTTATTGTTATACTAAACTATGGGGGGGAATTGTATTTTACTCTTATTTTTTTAGTTTTTACAGTTTGTGAAGGGGCTCTTGGTTTATCAATTTTGGTGAGTTTGGTTCGAAGTCAGGGTAATGACTATTTGTCTAGTATATCTATTCTTTCATGATAAAATATATAATCATGTTATTGTTTATGATCCCTTTATTAGGTAAGTATTGGTTAAGTATACATTTATATATATTAATAAGTTTTATATTTGTGTTTTTATTAATATTTTATAATTTTTATACCCCTTGTACTAGAGCGCTGGGTTTAGATATTATGTCATATAGTTTAATTGGTCTTTCCTATTTTGTTATTTATTTGATATTAATGGCTAGATTTAAGATTTATGGGTCTAAGGATTATGTTTGAAAGTATCTTTTAGTTATTTTGTTTATAATATTATCCCTATTAATAACTTTTTCTTCTTTAAATATATTTTTATTTTATATTTCCTTTGAGATATCTCTTATTCCCACCCTTTTTTTGATTTTCGGGTGGGGATATCAGCCGGAGCGTATTTTAGCTGGTTATTATTTACTTTTTTATACGTTATTTGCTTCTTTACCTTTATTATTAGGGATTTTTTATTTAAATAGAGTAGTATTATCCCCCAGATTTAGTTTAATCATACTTTCTGATAATTATTTTAGTATCTATTTATATGTATCTATGACTTTGGCTTTTTTATTTAAAATGCCTGTTCCTTTTTTTCATTTCTGACTTCCAAAGGCTCATGTTGAGGCCCCTGTATCTGGTTCTATAATTTTAGCTGCTATTTTGTTAAAATTGGGTGGTTATGGTTTAATTCGTATTTACATATTTATAGGTTCTTTCGCTATAAAATATAGCTATTTTTGAATTTGTTTTAGTTTATGAGGGGGCCTTGTTGTGAGTTTTTTATGTTTATTCCAGGTTGATATTAAATCTATCATTGCTTACTCTTCTGTTGCTCATATGTCTCTTGTAATTTGTGGTATTATAACTTATAATTCTTATGGATTTTCTGGATCTTTAATCATAATAATTGGTCATGGTTTTTGTTCTTCTGCTCTTTTTTGTTTGGCTAATCTTATTTATGAACGTAGATATAGTCGTAGATTATTTATTAATAAGGGTAATTTGACTGTTATACCAAGTTTATCTTTATTGTGATTCTTATTATGCGCTAATAATATGTCTTCCCCTCCTTCATTAAATCTTTTGGGGGAAATTTATTTAATTAATTCAATTTTATCTTGGGATTATATAACTTTTGTTTTCATTTTTATTTTATCTTTTATGAGTTGTTGTTTTAGAATTTATTTATTTTCTTTTACTCAACATGGTTATTTTTATTCTGGTTCTTCTTATTTTTATAGTATTAATTTACGTGAGTATCTTTTAATTATTTTCCATTTTATTCCTCTTAATATTTTAATTTTAAAATTTGATTCATTTGTCTTATACTTTTAAAAGGGATTTAAGTAGTTTAGTTTTTAGAATAATAATTTGTGGCATTATTGGCGTGTAAATCACCTTAGATCCATAAATTTATATATGGTTTGGTCTTTTGTATTACTTGTTTCGGGCTTATTGTTTATGTATATGGGTATTCTTTTTATTTATGATTCTTCTTCTATTATATTAGATTGGGAATTGGTTACTTTAAATTCTTGTGGGGTTAGTATATCTGTTTATTTAGATTGAATGTCTCTTATATTTGCGGGTAGAGTTATATTAATTTCTTCTATAGTTGTTATTTATAGTTCTTCTTATATGGAGGGAGACCCTTTTAAGTTACGATTTTTATATATTGTTCTTTTATTTGTGGTTTCAATATTATTACTTATTATTAGTCCTAATCTTATTAGAATTCTTTTGGGTTGAGATGGATTAGGTTTAGTTTCTTATTGTTTAGTTATTTATTATCAAAATTATAAATCTTATAATGCTGGTATATTGACGATTTTAAGTAATCGTATTGGGGATGTTGCTATTTTGGTTAGTATTGCTTGATTAATAAATATGGGAGATTGAAATTATATTTATTATTTGAGTTTTTTTGATTTTAGAGTTTCTTCTTGACTTTTATATTTATTAGTTTTGGCTTCTTTTACTAAGAGTGCTCAGATTCCTTTTTCTTCTTGGTTACCTGCGGCAATGGCTGCTCCCACTCCTGTTTCTGCTTTAGTTCATTCTTCTACTTTAGTTACTGCAGGAGTTTATCTTATAATTCGTTTTAGTGAATTATTAAATTTATTTTGCTTAGATTATTTTTTATTAATTTCCTGTTTAACAATATTTATGTCTGGGGCAGCTGCTAATTTTGAATATGACTTGAAGAAGATTATTGCTCTTTCTACTCTAAGTCAACTTGGTTTAATAATAAGAATTATTTTTATGGGATATAATCTTTTTTCATATTTTCATATGTTGACTCATGCTTTTTTTAAGGCTTTAATGTTTCTTTGTGCGGGTTGTATTATTCATTGTATAAATGATTCTCAAGATATTCGTCATATAGGTGGTTTAATTTATTGTTTGCCTTTTACTTGTTCTTGTTTTTGTATCTCTAATTTGTCTTTATGTGGTTTTCCTTTTTTATCGGGTTTTTATAGAAAGGATATAATTTTGGAACAAATATCTTTTAGTTCTTGTAATCTTTATATTTATGTCTTGTTCTATATATCTGTTGGTTTAACTGTTAGTTATAGAATACGTTTAATTTACTATTGTTTTAGAGGTTCTATAGGTTCTTTTTCTTGTGTTAATTATTTTGAAAATAGTTCCATATTATTATCTCTTATCCCCTTAACAATTCTTTCGGTTATTAGTGGGGGTGCTTTGTCGTGATTAATTTTTCCAACAACTTGTATAGTATTATCCCCCATGTTAAAAATAATATCTTTGTTATGTATTTTTCTTGGGGGGTATTTGGGGTATATATTATCTTTATTGACTTTTTATGATTCTATTTTTGGTTTATCTTATAATTATTTTGTTGAATTTTTATCTTCTATATGATTTATACCTTCTTTTAGAACTTTTATAATTTTTAATAGGGGTTTTTATTTTTCTAAGGGGTCTTCTTTTTTTATGGACTCTACTTGGGGGGAATCTATGGTTTCGAATTCTTTACCTTCTCTTATTAATTATTTGAGTTCTTTTTATTTAATTTATCATTTTAATAATGTAAAAATTTATATTATTAGTTTCTTATTTGTGTTATTATTTTTATTTATAATTTAATTTACTTAGATAGCTTAAGTTTAAAAGTTTAACTCTGAAGAAGTTACTATAGGGAAACCCCTTCTAAGTATTTACAAAGAATAAGTTCTTATTTCCTTATTGAAAATAAGGGGTTTTATTATTAAACTATATAAACAAGAGAAAAACGGAATTTAACCGCTTTAGAAGATAGTTAGCAGCTTCTTCTAGATCTTCATTCTCTTTTAATTGGATATTAATATCAATTTTTTCATTAACAATGAAAGGCCTCTATTTTGGCTTCAATTAATTAGATGGGGATAATATTCCTAAGGTTAGGTCGAAACTAACTGTAAATTTTTTACTTCTCATCTATAGGTGAGGAGGACTAATAATAAGTAATTGTTAATTGCAAATTAACTGTTATATTTTTAACTACAACCCCCTTTATTTAGCTCATTCGAGTACCCCATTATTTCATTCATGATAAAGTCCAATAATTAAGATTGTAATAAATAATATAATTGTTATTGTTCATGTTCTAGTGGTTCTTCATTTTATAGTTAAAATGACCGGTAAAATAATGGCAATTTCAATATCAAAAATTAAGAATAGTACTGCAATTAAAAAGAATTGAATAGAAAATGGTGTGCGTGCTGATCTTTTAGGATCAAACCCACATTCAAATGGGGATATTTTCTCTCGATCTTTTTTAGATGTTTTTGAAATAATTGTACATATTATTATTATAATAATTGCTACTATTCTTGCTAGTAAAATTGTTATTATTATTTTGAATATTATCTTTTCTTAACTTAAGATCTTTTGATTGGAAGTCAAATATATTAATTTATACTAAAAAGATAATTTATCTGCCTCATCAGTAAATTGAAATATAAAGGAATAACCATACTACATCAACGAAGTGTCAATACCATGCTGCTGCTTCAAATCCAAAATGATGATTTATAGAGAAATGACAATTAATATGCCGTATAAGACATACTATGAGAAATAGTGTTCCAATAATAACGTGTAGGCCATGGAACCCTGTTGCTATAAAAAAACATCTTCCGTAAATGGAGTCTCTAATGCAGAATCTTGCTTCTAAGTATTCGTAGGCTTGTAGTATTGTGAAGTAACCTCCAAGTGTAACAGTTATAATTAGACTTTTAGTGGCTTCTGAATGATTATTTCTTATAAGTCTATGGTGCGCTCATGTTACTGTTATACCTGAACATAATAAGATTATAGTATTTAATAGTGGAATTTCTATTGGATTAAACACACTAATTCCCTTAGGGGGTCAAGTTATTCCAATTTCTACTGTTGGTGCCAGACTTCTGTGAAAAAATCCTCAGAAAAAAGAAATGAAAAAAAATACTTCTGAAATAATGAATAGAATTATTCCAATTTTTAAACCTGAAGTTACTTTAATTGTGTGATGTCCTTGAAATGTGGCTTCTCGAATAATATCCCGTCATCATTGAATTATTGTTAATAAAAGGATTACTCATCCTAAATAAAATAAGTATATTTCATTTTTATGGAATCATAGGACTATGCCTGATGTTAAAGTTATAGCTCCAATGGACCCTGTTAAGGGTCAAGGGCTGTAATTTACTAAATGGTAGGGGTGATTTTTATGTATTTTCATATTTTAATGTATTACTTCTCTAGAATATAGCGTGGTTAACACTGAAAATACATAAGCTTGAATAATTGCAACAGCTGCTTCAAATATTATAAGTGCGATTTGTACTATTATAATGAATAATAAAATTAAATTATTAACATCTACGGACTTATTTCCTAGTAGTCTTATTAATAGATGGCCTGCAATTATATTTGCAGTTAATCGTACCGCAAGACCCCCTGGTCGGATAATATTACTAATAGTTTCAATTAGTACCATAAAAGGTATTAATAGGGCAGGGGTACCGTTAGGTACTAGGTGTGCAAATATATATGTTGTGTTTTGAGCCCACCCAAAAATTATTATTCTTAATCATAAAGGCAGTGCCATAGCTAGGGAAAATGCCAGATGTCTTGATCTGGTGAAGATATATGGTATTAATCCTATAAAATTATTAAATAGAATAAATATAAATAGAGTTACTGTTATTAGGGTTATTCCCTCTGATTTTATTCCTAATAATATCTTGAATTCATTATGTAATTTATTTCTTACTATATTTAGTATAATTATTAAGCGATTGGGTATTATTCAGTAAGGATATGGTAGTATTATAAAAACTAATAATGTTCTTACCCAGTTTAATGAGTAATTAATTGATGTTGCTGGATCAAATGTGGAAAATAGATTTGTTATCATTATCAATTTCATTTATTAATATTTATATTATAACTAATTTTTTTTTTAGAAGTAGAATATTTGATTGTTGAGAAATATATAACTGCGTTTAGTATTAAGTATAAGGTAAAAAATAAGATAAACAGGATCTCTCATCATATAGGAGATATTTGAGGTATTAAAGATTACTCTCCTCGAATAGTGTTTTTAACTTGACAAGTTAATGTTTTAATTAAACTAAATCTTCGCCATTAAGAGTATGTTTTACTATACTATATTTTGGTTTAAGAGACCAATGCTTAAATTTCAGCCACTTAATGATATAGAATTAATTCAGTTTAGGAAATTTTCTGTTGTTGTTCTTTCAATTACGATAGGTATAAATCTATGATTTGCTCCACAAATTTCCGAACATTGACCAAATATTAAACCTGGTCGATTAATATTAATAGCTCCTTGATTTAGTCGTCCTGGTACAGCGTCAATTTTGATACCTAGGGCAGGAACTGCTCAGGAATGTAGAACATCAGCTGCTGTTACTACTACTCGTGTTTGAGTGTTTATTGGTAACACTGTTCGGTTATCTACATCTAATAGACGTATATTATTAGTTTCGAGTTCTGTTCTTGGTTTTATGTAAGAATCAAATTCATTATTTCTAAAGTCTGAATATTCATATCTTCAGTATCATTGATGTCCAATTACTTTTAGAGTAATGGAGGGGTTGTTAACTTCATCCATTATATAGAGTAGTCGTAGAGATGGTAATGCAATGAAGATTAATGTAATAGCTGGTAATATTGTTCAGATTAATTCGATTGTTTGCCCCTCTAATAGATACCGATTAATAAAATTGTTATTTATAACGGATATTATAATATATGTAACTATTACTGTAATTATGGATAGAATTATAATCGTATGATCATGGAAAAATGTTAATTGTTCTATTAGTGATGAATTTGCATCTTGTGTTATTATATTTCCTCATGTTGCTATTTCTAATGAAAGAATAAATCTTTATTCATGAAGCTTAAATTCATTGCACTAATCTGCCACATTAGAATGAGGTTATAATAGGAATTTCATTATATGAATGTTCAGCGGGTGGGGTTTTTTGTAGTCATTCAATTCTTGATGTTATATTTTCATTAAAGATTACTCTCCGTTTGGATGTGATTCTTTCTCAAAGGATTATAATAAATATAATAATTCTGATTATTGACATGATTCTTCCAATTGATGAAATAATATTTCATCCTGTATATCTATCAGGGTAGTCTGAGTATCGTCGTGGTATTCCTCTTAGCCCTAAGAAATGTTGTGGGAAAAATGTTATATTAACTCCTAAAAATATAGTGAAGAATTGAATTTTTAATCATTTTGTGTTTAAAGTGATCCCTGTAAATAAGGGAAATCATTGGATAAAACTTCCTATAATTGCGAATACTGCTCCCATAGATAAAACATAATGGAAGTGTGCTACTACATAGTAGGTATCATGTAGAATAATGTCAATTGATGAATTTGCTAAAATTACTCCTGTTAGTCCTCCTAATGTGAATAGGAATACGAATCCTAAGGCTCACAATATTGATGGGGAATAATTTATTTTTACACCGTGTAATGTGGCTAATCATCTGAAAATTTTAATCCCTGTTGGGACTGCGATGATTATTGTGGCTGAAGTAAAGTATGCTCGTGTATCAACGTCTATTCCTACTGTGAATATATGGTGTGCCCATACAATGAATCCTAGAATTCCAATTGCTATTATAGCATAGATTATGCCAATATTACCAAATGTTTCGTTCTTTCCTCTTTCTTGTCTAATAATATGTGAAATAAGTCCGAATCCTGGTAGAATTAAAATATAAACTTCGGGATGTCCAAAGAACCAGAACAGGTGTTGGTATAAGATAGGATCACCTCCTCCTGAGGGGTCAAAGAATGATGTATTGAAATTACGGTCGGTTAATAATATAGTAATAGCTCCTGCTAGAACTGGGAGGGAAAGTAGTAATAGTAGTGCTGTGATCCCAACAGATCAAACAAATAATGGGATCCGTTCAGGAGTTATTCCTGCAGGTCGTATATTAATAATAGTTGAAATAAAATTTACTGCCCCCAGGATTGATGATACACCTGCTAGATGTAATGAAAAGATTGCTAAGTCAACAGATGCTCCTCTATGTGAGATATTTCTTGATAAAGGTGGGTAAACAGTTCATCCTGTTCCAGCTCCAGCCTCTGTAAGTCTGCTTATTATTAAAAGTGTTAGTGAAGGGGGTAATAATCAGAATCTTATGTTATTTATTCGGGGGAAGGCCATGTCGGGTGCTCCAATTATTAGAGGTACCAATCAATTTCCGAAACCTCCAATTATAATGGGTATAACTATAAAGAAAATTATAATGAATGCATGGGCTGTTACGATTACATTATAAATTTGATCATCTCCAATAAATCTTCCAGGTTGTCCTAGTTCAATTCGAATGATAACTCTTATAGCTGATCCCACTATTCCTGCTCATATTCCGAATAAAAAATATAGTGTTCCGATATCCTTGTGGTTGGTTGAATATAATCATTTATTCAAATTAATAGGGTGGCTGAAGTTTAGGTGATAAATTGTAAATTTATTTATGGTATAATATACCCTCTATTAATGCTGGCTTTATAGTCAATTTTTATGATATTAGACTGCAATTCTAAAGTAGGTTAAACCTAAAGCTTGTACTTTATGTATATTTTTAACTTTGAAGGTTAATAGTTTAAATTTAACTTAAAGCTTTATAATATATAATTAAATTAATTTTATAAATATAATTATTGGTAATCTTAAATTTATTGCTGTCATGATTATTAGATATAATTTATTATAGCTAATAACATTTCATTTAATTAGTGTATTATATGTTAAAAATATATATATTATTACTCGTATATAGAATATTAATGTAATTAATCTACATATTACTATAATTACACAGATAATAATTTCTTTTCTATTAATTATGTTTTGAATAACTAATCATTTTGGTATAAATCCAATAAAAGGGGGTAATCCCCCTATTCTTAATATTATAATTGATAGACTAATTTTTTCGTTATTATTTATATTTATTCTTGATATTTGATTAGTAAAATAAATTTTTATGTTGCTGAATATTTGACAGATTATTATGTTTATTACTCTATAAATAATAAAATATAATAATCACAAATTAAGGGATTTGTTAATTGCGATTATTCATCCCAGATGGTTAATTGAGGAATATCCTATTAATTTCCGTAAGGAGGATTGATTAATTCCGCCAATTCTTCCAATAACAACAGATCAAATAGTTGATAAATTGATAATTGTTCTTCTTGTATGAATATTACTAATTATTATTAAAGGTGCTAGTTTTTGTCAGGTTATTAATAATATTCCTTTATATCATCTAATTTTTGATATTATTTCTGGTACTCAAATGTGAAATGGAGCTGCACCTAGTTTTATTAAAATTCTTGAGGTGATTATTAGTTTAATTATATTATTTGATATAGAATATTTTATTATAGAAATTAGGACTATAATTATTAGAATTATTCTTCTTAATCTTTGGATTAGGAAGTAAATTATCGCTGCTTCAGCTCTTGATTTATTTCTTTTGTTTAAAATGATGGGGATAAATGATATTATATTGATTTCTAGTCCTATTCATATTCTAATTCAATTGTTAGAGGATAGGGCAATTATTGTTCTTATTATTATTGTAATAATAAATAATCATGCTCTCTTTTTAATTAGAGAGGAGAGGTCTATCCTCTATAAGCAGGGTATGAACCTGATAGCTTAATTTAGCTTACCTTTCTTTAATTATACTTTAGTGTAAGGATGCACGGGGATTTTTGATTTCTCAGGATTGGTTTAATTCCATATGGTATAAGTAATTTAATAAGAGCATAAATTATGCATTTTCTACTCTATCAAAATAGTCCTTTTTTTCAGGCATCTTATC